TGACTTTAAGGAGACATGCTATAACAATAGCCCAGTTTCTGAAACTTCTGATCTGGATGGGAATCAAGAAAATTCGAAGTTAGAAATACTCAAAAACAAAGAAAACGAAGCAATTTTATTCTGGTTTGAAAAACCTCTTGTGACCCGTCTTTTCGACTATAAGCGATGGAATCGTCCATTGCGGTATATAAAAAATGATCAATTTGAAAAAGCTATAAGAAATGAAACGTCACAATATATTTTTTACACATGTCGAAGTGATGGCAACCAAAGAATAGCTTTTACGTATCCATCCAGTTTGTCAACTTTTTTGGAAATGATACAAAGAAAAATGACTTTGTACACAAATACAATGGAAAATCACTTCTCTTATGAACTGTATAATCAATGGGTTCATAGCAAAGACCAAAAAGAAAAGAATCTAAGCAATGAATTTCTAAGTAGACTACAGGCTATAGACAAGGGATCTCTTCCTATGTATGTAATAAAAAAAAGGACGAAATTATGTAATAATAAGAAAGCATACTTGCCGAAAAAATATGATCCTCTCTTGACTGGTCCCTATCGTGGAACAATTGCCTTTTTGTTTTCACCCTCCATCGAAAATTACATGGGAATTCTTTGGATAAATAAGATCCATGGTATGCTTTTTACTACTAATACTGATTATGTAGAATTTGATAAAAAAATGGATATGTATGCGTTTGATAGAAAATCATTATCAACAGAAATAGAACCTTTTTTTAACTTTATTAGTAAATTTAATACAGAATCACCATCGTATTTAAATACGAAAAGACTTTCTTTATTTCTAGAAAAAAAAAAAAATTATTCAAAAGATAAATCAAAATTTTTAAAATTTTTATTCAATGCAGTTCTAACTGATACCAACGATCAGACAATTAGAAAAAAATATCTTGGAGTAAGCATAAAAGAAATAAGAAAAAAAATACCTCGATGGTCATATAAATTAATCAACGATTTAGAACACGAACAAAAAGCAAATGAGGAAGGCCTGGCAGAGGATCCTCAGATTCGTTCAAGAAAAGCTAAACTTATAATAATTTTTAATGATAATCAGCAGAATACCGATAATACCCTAGATATTTATAATTCTAATCAAACAGAGGAAGTCACTTTATTACGTTATTCTGAACAATCCGATTTTCGTCGAGAGATAATAAAAGGCTCGATGCGCGCTCAACGACGGAAAATGGTTATTTCAAAACAGGTTCAAGCGAATGCCCATTCCCCCCTTTTCATGGACAGAATAGAAAGCCCTCTCTTTTTTGCGTTTAATATCTCCAAACTGATAAAATTTAGTTTTATAACGAGGATGGGTAAAAAGACAGAATTTAAAATTTCGGATTATGTGGAGGAAGCGAAACAAAAAAAAGATAAACTAAGAGTGGACAAAAGTTACAAGCACAAAATGCAAGAAAAATCGCAGATCGAAACAGCAGAAATTTGGGATACTATTCTATTGGGTCAAGTAATAAGAAGTTCAATATTACTAACACAAGCAATCCTTCGAAAATATATTCTACTACCTTCTTTTATAATAGCTAAAAATCTTGGTCGTCTGCTATTATTTGACTTTCCAGAATGGTCTGAGGATTTAACGGATTGGAAGAAGGAAAGACATGTTAAATGCACCTATAACGGTGTTCAATTAGCAGACAATGAATTTCCAACAAACTGGTTAACAGAGGGTATTCAAATAAAGATACTCTTTCCTTTCCGTCTGAAACCTTGGCACCGATCTAATCCAGACTCTCCTTATAGAAAAAAAAAAAAACAAAAATATGATTTTTGTTTTTTAACTGTTTGGGGGATGGAAACCGACCTCCCTTTTTGCTCTCCCCGAAAACGATCCTCCTTTTTTGCACCTATTTTAAAAGAACTTGGAAAAATGCTTCTAAAAAGGAAGCCAAATTGTTTTCCTATTCTAAGAAGATTAAACGAACGAACAAATTTCTCTCTAAGAGTCTCAACAACAATTAAAAAAAGCATTCTCCTTATCAAAAAAATAAAAAAAGAATTAGCAAAAATAAACCCAAAGCTATTATTTGGATTAGGAGAAGTATATGAGTTGCGCGAAACTAAAAAAGAAAAAGATTTTTTAATCAGTAATAATATTATTTATAAACCATCCAGTAAAATAAAATCTATTGATTGGAGAAGTTATTCACTGCCAGAAAAAAAAACAAAAGAGCTGACTGATAGAACAAGCCTAATCATAACTCAAATAAACAAACTTATAAAAGAAAAAAACATTAGTTCGAACAAAAAAAGTAATGATGCTAACAGATTAGAATCCTATATATTTTTTTTGCAGGTGTTAAAAAGAATAAAGATTCGATTAATCCGTAAATCACATTTTTTTATAAAATTTTTCTTTCAAAGGATATACTTCTTAGGTATGATTAATATTCTTCGGATCGACACACAAGTTTTTCTTGAATCAACAACAAAAAAAGTTAAAAAATACATTTACACTATTTATATTAAAGCAAATCCCGAAAGAATTGAGAAAAAAAAAAACAAAAAAATTCACTTTATAAAGTCACTTTCTAATAGTAATATTAATAAATATCCAAAGAACTTACCTTCTTTGTCACAAGCATATGTATTTTACAAATTATCAAAAACCCACGTTATTAACTTAAGATCTGTTCTTCAATATCACGGAACACCTGTTTTAAAGAAAAACGAAATAACGGGATATTTTAGAACACAAGGAATATTGAGTTCCGAATTAAAAAATAAAAAACTTCGTAATTCTAGACTGAATCAATGGAAAAATTGGTTACGGGTTCATTATCAATATAATTTATCTAAAATTCAATGGTCTAAATTAGTAGCCCCAAAATGGCAAAAGAGAGTTAATCAAGCCCCCCCAAAAGATTTAAGCAAATGGTATTCATATGAAAAAGAAACTTATTCTCTATTAAAAAAGAAAAAAGAAAATTTTAAAAGACACTCTGAATATGACCTCTTCTCATCTAAATCTATTAATTATGAAGCTAAGAGGAACTCCTATAGTTATGTATCATCATTACACGTCAACAATACTGAAGAGATTTCTTATAATTACAACATAGATAAAAAAAAATTATTTGATGGGCTGGCAATTATACTTATCAAGAATTATCTAGGAAACGCTACTATTATGGCTAAAAATCCGGATAGAAAATATGCAGATTGGAAAATTATCCATTTTAGTGTTCGAAAGAAGCTCAATAGTGAGGCTTGGATCCATAGCACCAGTAATAAACAGACTAGTCACGATCAAAAAGTTGATAAAATGTATAAGAAATATCCTTTTTATCTCACAATTGATGAAGACATCAACCCCTTCAATAAAAAACAATTTGCTTGGATGGGAATGAATGAAGAAATACAAAGCAAGGCCATATCCGATTTTGAACTTTGGTTCTTCCCAGAAGTTATGTTACTTTATAATTCATATAAAATAAAACCCTGGGTCATACCCATAAAATTACTTTTTTTTTTTTTTCAGGGAAATGCACCGATTAGTCCAAATAAAAACATTAATGAAAAAAAATATATTGAAGAAGATTATGCGGGATCAGTCATCAAAAACCACACAAAGAAAAAGCAAAACACAAGCGCTACAGAAACAGAATTCGATTTTTTCCTAAAAAATAATTTGCTTTTTAGAAGTGATTATTTTTTTAATCAACAACTAATCAATAATATCAAGGTATATTGTCTCCTGCTTAGACTGAGAAGCCCGCGAAAAGTTTTTATATCCTCTCTCCAACGAGGCGAAATGATTTTCAATATAATGCTGAGTCACAAGGATGTCTATATTCCCGAATTGGTGAAAGGGGGGGGGGTTAGCATCGAACCGGTTCGTCTGTCTGTGAAAACTAATGGAAAATTTATTAGATATCAAAGCATAAGTATTTCATTGGTTCATAAGAATAAAGATCGCATTAATCAAAGATATGGTGATAAAAAGAATTTTTATAAATCCCTTACAAGACATCAAAAACTAACTGGAAATAGAGATAAAAACTATTATGCTTTGCTCGTTCCCGAAAATATTTTATCACCTAGACGTCGGAGAGAATTTAGAATTTTAATTTCATTCAATTCAAGAAAAGGGAAGGGTGCGAGTCGAAATCCCATACTTTTGGATGGAAAGAACGTAAAAAACTGTGTTAAATTTTTGGATACAAGTCCAAATCTTGGTATAGATAAAAATAAATTAATAAAATTAAAGTGCTTTCTGTGGCCCACTTATCGATTAGAAGATTTAGCTTGTATGAATCGCTATTGGTTTGATACCACTAATAGCAGTAGTTTCAGTGTGTTAAGGCTACATATGTATCCACACTATCCACAATTTTAAAATAGACGACGATAAATTTTTGCTAGATATCAGCTATCGGGTAACATATCTAATATTTCAAAGCAAACTAATACATACATGTAGTATCTTACATTCCATGATAATTTGATCTATAAATAAAAAAATCAACGGAATCTAACTTTTCTATTCCAATTTCAAATTGGATTCATCAGTGACTCATTTTTTGAAAAAATTAAAGGTAGATAATTTAATTTAGTCAAATGGTTAACATTATTCTTATTTCTTATTTCTGATCAGTAAAATTAACAATAAAAAAATATCTTTAAACAACAAAAGGGAGAGCAATTTACGTTTTATGGTAAAAAATGCATTCATTTCAGTTTTTTTCCAAGAAAAAAAAGAAGAAAACCCGGGGTCTGTTGAATTTCAAGTATTAAGTTTCACTAATAAGATACGACGACTTACTTCACATTTGGAATTGCACAGAAAAGACTATTTATCTCAGAGAGGTTTACGTAAAATTCTGGGAAAACGTCAACGATTACTAGCTTATTTGTCAAAAAAAAATAGAGTACGTTATAAAGAATTAATTGGTCGGTTGGAAATTCGTGAGCCAAAAACTCACTAATTTAAATTTTACAGAACTTTAATTATTTGATTTGTTAGATCTTGAATTTTGATTATTTTCGGCAATTCATGGAAGAATCAATCGGGGAAAAACCTATGAATGTATCAGCTACAAAAAAAGACCTCATGATAGTAAATATGGGTCCTCAGCACCCATCAATGCATGGTGTTCTTCGACTCATCATTACTCTAGATGGTGAAGATGTTATTGACTGTGAACCAATATTGGGTTATTTACACAGAGGAATGGAAAAAATAGCAGAAAACCGAACAATTATACAATATTTGCCTTATGTAACAAGGTGGGATTATTTAGCTACTATGTTCACAGAAGCGATAACCGTAAATGCACCAGAGCAGTTAGGAAATATTCAAGTACCGAAAAGAGCCAGCTATATAAGAGTAATTATGTTGGAGTTGAGTCGTATAGCTTCTCATTTGTTATGGCTCGGCCCTTTTATGGCCGATATTGGGGCACAAACCCCTTTCTTCTATATTTTCAAAGAAAGAGAATTAGTATATGATCTATTCGAAGCTGCCACTGGTATGAGAATGATGCATAATTATTTTCGTATCGGAGGAGTCGCTGTTGATCTACCCCATGGCTGGATAGATAAATGTTTAGATTTCTGTGATTATTTTTTAACAGGGGTTGCTGAATATCAAAACCTTATTACACGAAATACTATTTTTTTAGACCGAGTTGAGGGAGTAGGGATTATTAGCGAAGAGGAAGCAATAAATTGGGGTTTATCAGGACCAATGCTACGAGCTTCCGGAATAAAGTGGGATCTTCGTAAAGTTGATCATTATGAGTGTTATGACGAATTTAATTGGGAAATCAAATGGCAAAAAGAAGGAGATTCATTAGCTCGTTATTTAGTACGAATCAGCGAAATGACGGAATCTATAAAAATTATTCAACAGGCTCTGGAAGGAATTCCAGGAGGGCCATATGAGAATTTAGAAAACCGATGCTTTGATATAGTAAGGGATCCAAAATGGAATGATTTTGAATATCGATTCATTAGTAAAAAACCTTCGCCCACTTTTGAATTGTCGAAACAAGAACTTTATGCAAGAATCGAAGCACCAAAGGGAGAGTTGGGCATTTTTTTGATAGGAGATCAAAGTGTTTTTCCTTGGCGATGGAAAATACGACCGCCAGGTTTTATCAATTTGCAAATTCTTCCTCAGTTAGTTAAAAGAATGAAATTGGCTGATATTATGACGATACTAGGTAGTATAGATATCATTATGGGAGAAGTTGACCGTTGAAATGATAATTGATAGAACAGAAATACAAGATATCAATTCTTTTTACAGATTGGAGTCTTTAAAGGAGATCTATGGGATCATATGGATGCTTATCCCTATTTTGACTCTTGTATTGGGAATCACAATAGGTGTACTAGTAATTGTGTGGTTAGAAAGAGAACTATCCGCAGGGATACAACAACGTATTGGACCTGAATATGCCGGCCCTTTAGGAATTCTCCAAGCTCTAGCAGATGGGACAAAACTACTTGTTAAAGAAAATATTATTCCATCTAGAGGAGATCGTGGTTTATTCAGTATCGGACCATCGGTAGCGGTCATATCAATTTTACTAAGTTATTCAGTAATTCCTTTTGGTTATCATCTTATCCTAGCTGATCTCAATATCGGGGTTTTTTTATGGATCGCTATTTCAAGTATTGCTCCTATCGGACTTCTTATATCAGGATATGGATCAAACAATAAATATTCCTTTTTAGGTGGTTTACGAGCAGCTGCTCAATCCATTAGTTATGAAATACCATTAACTCTATGTGTGTTATCAATATCTCTACGTGTGATTCGTTGAGACATAAACTTTTGACTATTTCCGTTCTTTCGCGGAAAGCGTTGAATAGATAGTCTCCGTTTTTTGTTCATCGTTAGTGTTGATGAACTAAATCAGATAGTTCTATGAGTGAAAAAAAACAGCTTATAAGTTCGCAGTAAGAAGTCGAGCCTCATTTCCTCTGTACCAGGATTAAGCAAAAGTAAATATAAGCAGTAGAGACTGTTTACCCCAAGATTGGTTGGTTGGGCATCATGGCTTGAAACGGGTTCACGAGATCAACTGTATGGGGTTTTCATTAGCATTTGGCTATATTACCCGACTACCATAACAGGCGATTGGGCAAAAATGAGTGGATGGTTAGAAACACCAAATTACACAAGGGATTAGTTATATAAATTATCCAAAGGGCCGTTTCCACATAAAAGGAAGACTAATTGGGGCTTTACGTTAGTAGAAATGATCAGGTAGTACTCCCCATGATTCCGATCCAGAGTATGCTCCTATCCACCGATTAAAGAAATTACTATCAAGAACGAAATAATCCTTTACTTTTTTTGAATCCACTATCTATGAATATTTATAGAAGGAGTATTTTATTGAAGGTTTAAGTTATTACTCAAAAAAACATTATAAATTATTAAAGGATGAGATCAATTCAGAAGTACTTTTTTTATTATAGCAAACAGAATTCCATTGGTCTAATTCGGGACCTCTCAATAGATTTTTACTCGATCTAGAACATATCGCCATAAAGAATGCCGATCCGGTCCTTAGATTTCTTTGTGGTCCTGGAGGAGCCGTATGAGGTGAAAATTTCATGTACGGTTCTGTAATAGCGATGGGAACAGTGATGTTATCACCGACTATAATTATCTAACAGTTCAAGTACAGTTGATATAGTTGAGGCACAGGCAAAATATGGGTTTTGGGGATGGAATTTGTGGCGTCAACCTATCGGGTTTATCATTTTTATAATTTCCTCCCTAGCAGAATGTGAGAGATTACCCTTTGACTTACCAGAAGCAGAGGAAGAATTAGTAGCGGGTTATCAAACTGAATATTCAGGTATAAAATTTGGTTTATTTTATGTTGCTTCTTATCTAAATCTACTAGTTTCTTCATTGTTTGTAACAGTTCTTTACTTGGGTGGGTGGAATCTCTCTATTCCGTACATGTTTATTCCTGAACTATTTGAAATAAATAAAGTAGGTGGCGTCTTTGGAACCACAATTTTTCTCTTTATTACATTAGCTAAAACATATTTGTTCTTGTTTATTCCTATCACAACAAGATGGACTTTACCGAGGTTAAGAATGGACCAATTATTAAACCTTGGATGGAAATTTCTTTTACCTATTTCTCTAGGTAATCTATTATTAACAACTTCTTCCCAACTCCTTGCACTGTAAATACACTATCACGACCTGTCCCAAACAAGAGAAAAAAACAAAATTCTAGATATTCACGATATGTTCCCTATGGTAACCGGGTTCATGAATTATGGTCAACAAACAGTCCGAGCTGCAAGGTACATTGGTCAAAGTTTTATGATTACCTTATCGCACGCAAATCGTTTACCTGTAACTATTCAATATCCTTATGAAAAATTAATCACATCGGAACGTTTCCGCGGTCGAATCCACTTTGAATTTGATAAATGCATTGCTTGTGAAGTATGTGTTCGTGTATGTCCTATAGATTTACCTGTTGTGGATTGGAAATTGGAAACGAATATTAGAAAGAAACGATTGCTTAATTACAGTATTGATTTCGGACTCTGTATTTTTTGTGGTAATTGCGTTGAGTATTGCCCAACAAATTGTTTATCAATGACTGAAGAATATGAACTTTCTACTTATGATCGTCACGAATTGAATTATAATCAAATAGCTTTGGGTCGTTTACCAATGCCAGTAATTGACGATTACACAATTCGAACAATTTGGAATTCGCCTCAAAGAAAAAATGCGTCAACCCCATGATTTGCAAATTTTAATTTTATTTTTCCGTGGTCAATAACTACAATAGAAATCCCAACTCTAAATTAGTTGATGAGAATCGAGGCGTCATTTGGAGTTAAAATCGAGTGATATATCATCTATCAGTAATTTTTTTAACATATATAGCTTGTTCAAACTCCCATTTTAAATTTATTATTCTGATAAAAAACGAGATTGATTCAATTATTGGATACACATCAATCCACACTCATTAGAATTTCTTAGCATTTAGAATTAAATTCATAAAAACATATCATAAAAAAATAAGGTCCATTTCCTGGTCAGGTCAATAAGATCATGAAAGATTTTTTAGTTATTTCTTATTTTACATAAAATGGATTTACCCGGACCAATACATGATTTTCTTTTAGTCTTTCTAGGATTGGTTCTTATATTAGGAGGTTTAGGGGTGGTATTACTTACTAATACAATTTATTCTGCCTTTTCATTGGGATTGGTTCTTGTTTGTATATCTTTATTATATATTTCATCAAACTCCCATTTTTTAGCTGCCGCACAGCTCCTTATTTACGTGGGAGCTATAAATGTTTTAATCATATTTGCTGTGATGTTTATGAATGGTTCAGCATCGTACAACGATTTTACTCTTTGGACCGTTGGGGATGGGGTTACTGCGATGGTTTGTGCAAGTATTTTTGCTTCACTAATTACTATTATTACAGATACGTCATGGTACGGTATTATTTGGACTACAAGATCAAACCAGATTATAGAACAAGATTTTGTAAGTAATAGTCAACAAATTGGGATTCATTTATCAACAGATTTTTTCCTTCCATTTGAACTTATTTCCATAATTCTTTTAGTTGCTTTGATAGGTGCAATTGCTATGGCTCGTCAGTAATAAATCGTTAGAACTAGCATAGTAATCAAAATAAAACGTTGTTGCGTGTTTCAATTCTATCAAAATATAAAATTTTTTGTCAATATATTATAACAATAAACTCTATTTATTTGATTTCTTTGTTCCACACTTGTTAGTTGCGTACTGTTTATATTCTAGTTAATAGAATCGGTTGAATTCTTGTTCATCTTGAAATGCATCGATATTGATAAGGAGTTGATCAATGATGCTCGAACATGTACTTATTTTGAGTGCCTATTTATTTTCTATAGGTATATATGGATTGATCACGAGTCGAAATATGGTTAGAGCCCTTATGTGTCTTGAACTTATACTGA